TTTACCTATTTCTCTAGGTAATCTATTATTAACAACTTCTTCCCAACTTCTTTCACTGTAAAAAAAAAATACTTCTATATTCACGACTTGTCTCAAACAAGAGAAAGAAACAAGTATCCTATTTTTTATAGATATTCACGATATGTTCCCTATGGTAACTGAGTTCATGAATTATGGCCAACAAACAGTACGAGCCGCAAGGTATATTGGTCAAGGTTTCATGATTACCTTATCACACGCGAATCGTTTACCTGTAACTATTCAATACCCCTACGAAAAATTGATCACGTCCGAGCGTTTCCGTGGCCGAATCCACTTTGAATTTGATAAATGCATTGCTTGTGAAGTATGTGTTCGCGTATGTCCTATAGATCTACCCGTTGTTGATTGGAAATTGGAAACTGATATTAGAAAGAAACGATTGCTTAATTACAGTATTGATTTCGGAATATGTATATTTTGTGGTAATTGCGTTGAGTATTGTCCAACAAATTGTTTATCAATGACTGAAGAATATGAACTTTCTACTTATGATCGTCACGAATTGAATTATAATCAAATTGCTTTGGGTCGGTTACCAATGTCAGTAATTGACGATTACACAATTCGAACAATTTTAAATTTGCCTGAAATAAAAACTTAAGAACTCGTTTTGATCTAGTTTAATAATAATTAATTAAGAATTAATTAAGAACTAGTCTAAAAAAGTAGAGTTACCTCTTTTTCCTGACCGGGTCAATAAAGTTATGAAAGATTTTGATTTATTTATCTCTTATTTTATATATAATGGATTTACCTGGACTAATACATGATTTTCTTTTAGTCTTTCTGGGATTGGGTCTTATATTAGGGGGTCTGGGAGTAGTATTACTTCCCAATCCCATTTATTCTGCCTTTTCGTTGGGATTGGTTTTTGTTTGTATATCTTTATTCTATATTCTATCGAACTCACATTTTGTAGCCGCTGCGCAGCTCCTTATTTACGTAGGAGCCGTAAATGTTTTAATCATTTTTGCTGTGATGTTCATAAATGGTTCAGAATATTCCAAAGATTTCCATCTTTGGACCGTGGGAGATGGAGTAACTTCTGTGGTCTGTACAAGTATTTTTGTTTCACTAATTACTACTATTTCAGATACGTCATGGTACGGGATTATTTGGACTGCAAAAGCAAACCAGATTATCGAGCAAGATCTGATAAGTAATAGTCAACAAATTGGGATTCATTTATCAACAGATTTTTTTCTTCCGTTTGAATTTATTTCAATAATTCTTTTAGTTGCGTTAATCGGCGCAATTGCTGTAGCTCGTCAATAATACTCTTTCGAAACGAAATGGAAAAACCTTTTTATGAGCTATCACATGCATTTTATTTTTCTATTTGACGTTGTATATAAAATAGAAATTCTTTATTAGTTCGATCTATTCCCACTATATTCCTTTATTCTATATTCTATTCTATTACTCGTTATCGTTACTAGTCAATCCAATTGGTTAAAATGTTGTTCATATTGAAATGAATCGCGATTGATAAGGAGTTGGTTGATGATGCTCGAACATGTACTTGTTTTGAGTGCCTATTTATTTTCTGTCGGTCTATATGGATTGATTACAAGTCGAAATATGGTTAGGGCGCTTATGTGTCTTGAGCTTATATTAAATGCCGTTAATCTCAATTTTGTAACATTTTCTGATTTTTTTGATAGTCGTCAATTAAAAGGAGCCATTTTCTCCATTTTTGTTATAGCTATTGCAGCTGCTGAAGCTGCTATTGGACTCGCTATTGTTTCATCAATTTATCGTAACAGAAAATCAACTCGTATAAATCAATCTAATTTGTTGAATAAGTAATACTTTTTTATAATATAAAATAAATTAGAATTTTCATCAATTAAAATTTCAAAAATTAATTCAAATTAGCATGTCTGCCACGTAAGGTATGATCGTGTTATCACAAAATAAAGTAAAGATAATAAATCAAAGTAGTTTGGCACTGTCAATCCAGAAGTAGATTAATAAAAAAACTCGAGGAACTCATCGATTCATCTAGTACTAGTATTTAAATATATAATTCATTTATCAATTTACTAGATTGAAACTTTATCACGTTCAAAAATGGATAGATCCAATGTCGCATTCAGTAAAGATTTATGATACATGTATCGGGTGTACTCAATGTGTCCGAGCCTGTCCCACGGATGTATTAGAAATGATACCCTGGGATGGATGTAAAGCCAAACAAATAGCATCTGCTCCAAGAACGGAGGATTGTGTCGGTTGTAAGAGATGTGAATCCGCCTGCCCAACAGATTTCTTGAGTGTTCGAGTTTATTTATGGCATGAAACAACCCGCAGCATGGGTATAGCTTATTAATACGTTACAGAAACCCGAGTCCATTTTTTTTTTACCGCCAAAACCAGTGCCAAAAAATATTTGATTTTTTGGCACTGGTTTTTTTGGTCCAAGCGTATCTTGTCTTTACCACGAACAAATTTCCTT